ATTTATTTTCATAAATAGTTTTCATCAATAAGACATTACATTAATGTAAAAGAACCGTGTGATTTTTAAAAGCGTTCACTGTATAATGCAATGAAAGAAAAAAAAAATGAAGTGAATTATAATCAGATACATCTAAAGTTTTTTCGAACCATTTGAATCACTACTTGATTCAAATGGTTCGAAAAAACTTGCACAAACCTTCTTTAATATAATATACGGGACGATGTTCCTATGTATTCTTCAGGCCCTTTCTTCAATTAGTTGTTAATGTGAATGAACCATAACTATGTAGTCCTATTCCTAATAGATTGACCCCAAAATAGCATATCCAAATTATAAGAAATCCTATAGAAGCCACAATTGCCGAATCCACACCCTGAAAGCTCTGATTTGTTCTACTATGTAAATAAATCGCGAATATGGTCCAAGTAATAAATGCCCAAGTTTCCTTGGGGTCCCAATTCCAATAAGACCCCCATGCCTCATTAGCCCATACTGCTCCCGAAAGAATACCTATGGTTAAAAAAGTAAACCCTAAACTAATGACACGATAACTCCACTGATCTAATTGTTGGGTTAATTGATACCTGTGATAATTTATAAATGAAAGAAAAGAAGTGTTTTGTAAAACACTTCTTTTTTCATTCACAAAGGAAAATGACCCAATTAAGAAATGATTGCTTTTGCGAGGAATATCTAGGTTTTTTCGAAATGTAATGACTAAAAGAGCTACGGATAATAACGATCCACATAAAAGAGCTGCATAACTCAATAACATCATACTTACGTGCATCATTAACCACTGGGATTGTAGAGCAGGGACTAATATTGCAGATTGATGCATTTCGGTTGAAAGACCCGAAGTGGCAAAGCCTTGGGTAAAAATAGCACTTGGCGCGGTTATTGCGCTTAAATAACTTTTCTGATTCCGTCTTTTAGGAAACATATGAATAATGGAGAAACTCCATGAAAGAAACATTAAAGATTCATATAAATCGCTTAACGGCAAATGTCTCGAATAAATCCAACGAGTAACTAATAATCCAGTTATACAGAAAAAGGTAGCCATCATGGCTTTTTCTGACAAATCAAATAGTACTACGGTTTCATGGACTAATAAGGTCATCAAATGAATCGTAATAACAATTGAAATGATAGAAAAAGAGATGTGAGTTAATATATGTTCTAAAGTGGCAAATATCATAATTTTTTTTAGGGGGGTATCCCCAATTACGGAATGGAAATCCGGAATTGAATTCATTATAGGATCTATTGTGCCTTTTTTAGAAGATGCCGCCACTCGGACTCGAACCGAGATGCTCTAGCACTGCTTCCTAAGAGCAGCGTGTCTACCAATTTCACCATGGCGGCTTCATCGAAATAATCATAGTCCATATGATGTTCAATCGTCGAGATTGAGGGATTTAATGCAATCTATTTTAGGAAATGTTAGAATCGATGAATAAAGACCCGTTCAAATAAATATTTAAACGCTCAATAATCCTTAGTCTCATGGCAGGGGGTCATTTTAAACAGCGGGCTTTTCCGTATTATAAGTTCTTCTGGAATAGTTGGAACTAGACGGTTATGCCCTGAGTCCGGGTATAGAACTAAGAATTTTTTTTTTCTCCTTTTTTGACGATTCATTTCTCATTTATCTGATTTGATAGATCCGAAATGAAAAAGATTCATTTTTCAATGAACAAAATAAAACAATATTTTTTATATATCACAACTTCATCACTACATCCAAAAGATTTCTATAAATATTTGGATAGTTTGGTATCAAAGATGTATTAATGATTGGGATCTTCATTGTATACATAACATAATTTGTGTGAGGATTTACCAAACCCATTAGGTATTGGACCGGGCATATCGTATAACAAAAGAGTTTCAATCTTTATCGGAATTCTACTGTATGTACTTTAACTTAGAAAACTTAGAAAATAAAATTTAAACTGATAAGATCTTTTTATATATAGAATTGAAATCTAATATTAATAGATAAAATAATTTAGATATTAGATCTAGATATATCGATTGATCGATCCTCCAGCTCAAACATGGGATAGGATCTATTGGGGTTGGATTACGTAAGATTGACTCATTCTTTAGTACATAAATATCGATCTAAATGGGATCCTGGCAGTTTTATTATTTTGTTTTTTTTTTTTTTTATCTGTTCGAAACAAGAGGGAGTCCTTGTAGACATGTAGTGATTCAGAGAGCTACAAATCAAAGTTTTAAAATGTATATTTTAATCAATTAGTTTCAATAATCCATTGACTTTGACTATGAATCTTATCCCCGCCTTACTTTGGAACAAAAAGGGGGGCTCTAACCTCGTTCATACTTGTTTCAGATTTTCCAAAAATCTTAATGATGTATAACTATTGGAGATACATAATCCAATAAGCCAATCCCTTCCTAAGAAAAAAAAATAAGAGTTTTGTTATTGTGAAAAATGAATCGATGGGGAAAGTTACAACCCCCATCTCGCGAATTATAAAAACCAATCAATGAAAGGTGAAACCTTGTATTTTGTGTCTAACTACTTCTTTCTTTTTTTTTTTTCAAACAAAAAAAGAAATCATTTTTAGAACCTAGTATACAGAATAATTCGTATTCTACATACCACAACAGCTAGTTCTATCTCATATTGATGAGTTCAAAACATTAGTTAATGTGAATTCTTCATCTTATAAATTTAATCATCCAATTCATCGAGTCATGCTGATTCAGATTCAGATCATTCCAAGGCTTTATTACTTGTTTGTCGCACAAAAAAACTTTTGGAATGCCCGGTAGAAATAGATTTAGCTAAAGATAAAGCTTTTGCCGCGGCCTGATATCCCCTTCTTTTCCAAATATTTCTACGAATATGCTTTTTTGACAGAGAAGTACGTTTCTTTGGAACCGCCATTTCAAAATAAAAGGGTCACTCATTTTTATAGTTGGACGTGAAAGACATTTATTGTTCAATTCAAAATAGATTGTTCTTTCTATTAACTATTCATTATCTATCTTTATTCCATAGCCGATACTTATGCTTACTTCACTTCATAACATAGAAAAGTATGGATACAGATAGATGAGCATCGCATATGGTATCATTAAGGATAAAAAAAGAAATGAAATAGAAGAAAAAAGAAAAAACGATGTGATTTTCAAGGGAATTTTTTTTTTTTCACATTTCCATTACATCCAATGTTCGAAGAAAGAATAATTTGTACTGATTGGGGGCTTCATATCTTTATTCAATCTATGTCTACGGGCGGGATCTACTACCGTTGAATCGGATGCCATTGATAAGAATCAAAAAGGTTCCAATTCATATCTCAGTCTATTTATATAATATATATATATATTATAAATGTTACATTTATAAAATCGAAAAGCTTAAGAACCCTTTCCTAATTTAGGAAACCAACAATGAATGTAACCTTTTTCTATTAATTGATCAAGCTCGGAGATAGAGTCCACATAATGAAAATGGAAATTAAATCAAAGTAGTTAATCCGTTAAACAATACATTACTTGATAAAATAAAGGGAATTTGAGTCATTTCTCATTTTAGTTCTATGCGAAGTGACAAGTATTCTAGGATTTTTCATAAACACATAAACATAAGTTTGTTTTATTGGACTCGAAGCCAATCAATTCAAGAATTAGTTAATGACTCCGAAGAAACTAAATAAAAACTAGGTTTATTGGATCGAGTTATTGGCAGATCCTATGATACATATCAGAATAAAGTACTTGAATTTTTGGTATCATTCTTTTTCCTTACTATATTGATATAAATATGGATAGAAATCACCGTATCGTATGTATATATTAGAATAATGGAAAATCTCATATTTTTTATCTTAATAAATATCTTCGTTAATAACTAGGTAGTAGCTTTTAACTAGTAACTTGGTTATTTGAAGAATTGTAACTTTTTCAGTTGAATTTTTTTTTTTTTTTTTTATTTTATTATTGCTCCTTCCGGAAGAAATAAGGGCTGGTGAATGGGAAACAATTAATAAGAATAAAAAAAGAAAGCTTGATTTTCTTATGGAACATACATATCAATATGCATGGATCATACCTTTCGCTCTACTTCCAGTTACTATGTCAATAGGGTTGGGACTTCTGCTTGTTCCGACCGCAACAAAAAATCTGCGTCGTATGTGGACTTTTCCTAGTGTTTCATTGCTAAGTATAGTTATGGTTTTTTCGTCCGATCTGTCTATTCAACAGATAAATGGCAGTTCTATCTATCAACATCTATGGTCTTGGACCATCAATACTGATTTTTCCTTAGAGTTCGGCTACTTGATCGATCCACTTACTTCTATTATGTCAATACTAATCACTACGGTTGGAATCATGGTTCTTATTTATAGTGACAATTATATGTCTCATGATCAAGGATATTTGAGATTTTTTGCTTATATGAGTTTTTTCAATACTTCCATGTTGGGATTAGTTACTAGTTCCAATTTGATACAAATTCATCTTTTTTGGGAACTAGTGGGAATGTGTTCGTATTTATTAATAGGTTTTTGGTTCACACGACCGGCTGCCGCAAATGCTTGTCAAAAAGCGTTTGTAACTAATCGTGTAGGGGATTTTGGGTTATTGTTAGGAATCTTAGGTTTTTATTGGATAACAGGGAGTTTCGAATTTCGAGATTTGTTCGAAATCTTCAATAACCTGATCCGTAATAATGGGGTCAACTCTTTATTTGCTACTCTGTGTGCCTCCCTATTATTCGTCGGTGCAGTTGCTAAATCCGCACAATTTCCCCTTCATGTATGGTTACCTGATGCCATGGAGGGGCCTACTCCTATTTCGGCTCTTATCCATGCTGCTACTATGGTAGCAGCAGGCATTTTTCTTGTCGCTCGATTTCTTCCGCTTTTCACAGTCATACCTTACATAATGAATCTCATTTCTTTGATAGGTGTAATAACGGTACTATTAGGAGCTACTTTAGCTCTTGCTCAAAG